ATAATAATTTATTTAAATTTATAGTAATTAATATTAAATTATTTAAGAAATTAAGATTTAGTAATATTTTAATTAATAACAAATTTTGTGCCAGCAGTTGCGGTTAAACAAAAGTTAAATTAAATTTTTTTTAATAATAATAAATAATTTAATATTAATAAATTAAAAATTAAATTATTAAGTGAAATTTTAATTTAATAAAATTTTATTTATAAATTTATGATTTAATAAATTTTATATAAAACTAGGATTAGATACCCTATTATAAAAATTTAAATTTAAAATATTAAAATAGTAAATAATTATTTATTGAAACTTAAATAATTTGGCGGTATTTTAGTTTATTTAGAGGAATCTGTTTAGTAATTGATAATCCACGAATAAATTTACTTAATTTTTAATTTTGTATATCGTTGTTAAAAAAATATTTTTGAATAATTTATAATATTTAAAAATTATAATTTAAATTAAATCAGATCAAGATGCAGATTATAATTAAGAATATAATGGATTACAATAAATTTTATTTAAATGGATATTAATTTGTAAAAATTAATTGAAAGTGGATTTAAATGTAATTTTATTTAATTTAATAAAATGATTAAAAATTAAAATATGTACATATTGCCCGTCGCTTTCATATATTATAAGTTGGAATAAGTCGTAACAAAGTAGAGGTACTGGAAAGTGTTTCTAGAAAGATCAAATTAGAGCTTGATTAAAAGTATTTCATTTACATTGAAAAGATATTATATTATAATTAATTTGAGGGGTGGAAATTAAAAATTAAATAAATTAATAAAAAAATTTTTAAATATATATATTTAATGGGGGTTAAAGTATATTTATTGAAAAAATAAATTAATTTATAGTAAATTAGTATTGTGAAAGAAATTTGAAATATTTGAAATATAAATTCAAGTAAAAGTAATTTTAATTTAATGTATCTTGTGTATCAGAGTTTATTAATAAAAATTTATGGTGAAGAAATTCTCGAATTTAAAAGAGATAATTAATTAATAAAGTTATTGTAGCAAAAATATTTTAAATAATTAATTGGAAATGAAATGTTAATCGTTTTTAAATATATCTAGTTTTTTTAGAAAAAAATTTAATTTTGTATTTTCTAAAAAGAAAATTAATTAATTAATTTTCTTTTTAGAAAATGTAATATTTTAAGGGATAAGCTTTAAAATAAATTTATATAATAGTTTTTCTTTATTTTTGAAATTTATATAATTTATATTGTTAATTAATTATAGTTTATTATAAATAATTTCATTTAAAATAAAATTTAATATTTAATATTTATATTTTTATAAAAAAATATTTTAAAATTATAATAAAATAGTTATAATGATAAAATTAGTATATAAATAATTTAATAAAGTTATTTTTATAATAATTAATTAAAAGGAATTCGGCAAAAATTTATGTTCACTTGTTTATCAAAAACATGTCTTTTTGAATTTAATATAAAGTCTAATCTGCCCACTGATTAATAATTAAAGGGCTGCAGTATTTTGACTGTACAAAGGTAGCATAATCAATAGTCATTTAATTGATGACTTGTATGAAAGATTGGATGAAATATAAACTGTCTCTTAATTATATAATAGAAATTAATTTTTTAATTAAAAAGTTAAAATAATTTAAAAAGACGAGAAGACCCTATAGAGTTTTATAAATATGTTATATTAAAATTATTTATAAATTTAATTATTAAAATTAACTTATTTATTTTGTTGGGGTGACAGAAAAATATATAAAACTTTTTTTTATTAAGACCATAAATAAGTGATTAATTGATCCAGTTTTACTGATTATAAGAAAAAATTACCTTAGGGATAACAGCGTAATTTTTTTTTTTAGTTCATATAAAAAAAAGAGTTTGCGACCTCGATGTTGGATTAAGATAAAATTTAAATGCAGAAGTTTAAAATTTTTGATCTGTTCGATCATTAAAATCTTACATGATCTGAGTTCAAACCGGTGTAAGCCAGGTTGGTTTCTATCTTTTAATAATATTAATATTTTAGTACGAAAGGATTAAATATTAAAATTAAATTTAAAAATTTGAATATTAATAAATTTAATTTAAAAATTTAAATTTTAATTATAAGTATATATATATATATATATATATACTATTTTGGCAGAAAAATGTAATGATTTTAGAATTCATTAATATATAATTTAATTATATAGATAGTAATTTATTTTTATGATATTATAATAATTACAATTGGTTTATTAATTTTAATTATTGGTGTACTTATTGGTGTTGCTTATTTAACTTTATTAGAACGAAAAGTTTTAGGTTATATTCAGATTCGAAAAGGTCCTAATAAAGTTGGCTTAATAGGAATTTTACAACCTTTTTCTGATGCTATTAAATTATTTACTAAAGAACAAACTTATCCTAATTTTTCTAATTATTTGACATATTATTTTTCTCCTGTAGTTAGTTTTATTTTATCTTTAATAATTTGATTATTAATTCCTTATTATTTTAATATAATTAGATTTAATTTAGGAATTTTATTTTTTTTGTGTTGTACTAGAATAGGGGTTTATACTGTAATAATTGCTGGTTGGTCTTCAAATTCTAATTATGCTTTATTAGGGGGTTTACGGTCTGTCGCTCAAACTATTTCTTATGAAGTTAGTTTATCTTTAATTTTAATATCTAGAATTATTATAATTATAGATTTTAATTTATTAAGTTTTAGTTATTATCAAAATTTTATTTGATTTATTATCTTAATATTTCCTTTAAGATTATGTTGAATAAGATCAAGATTAGCTGAAACTAATCGTACTCCATTTGATTTTGCTGAAGGTGAAAGAGAATTAGTTTCTGGATTTAATATTGAATATAGAAGTGGGGGATTTGCTTTAATTTTTTTAGCTGAATATTCAAGAATTTTATTTATGAGTTTATTATTTGTTTTATTATATTTAGGAGGGTTTTCATTAAGATTAATATTTTATTTAAAGTTAACTTTTATTTCTTTTTTATTTATTTGAGTTCGAGGTACTTTACCTCGTTATCGTTATGATAAATTAATATATTTAGCTTGAAAAAGATATTTACCTGTTTCATTAAATTTTTTATTATTTTTTTTAGGGTTTAAAATTTTATTAATATAATTTAATTTTTTTTAGTATAAATTAATAGAATAATAATTCTTTCTTAAGTTTTCAAAACAAATGCTTTAACAAGCTCATTAATTAATTAAATAATAAATTATCTCAATATTTATTTAAAAATGGGTTAATTATAAAATAAGAAAAATAATAAACTGTTAGTAGTTGTCCTGTGATAATATAAGGATCTTCAACTGGTCGTGCTCCAATTCATGTTAATAAAATAACAGTTACTACTATTGATCAAAATAAAATTTGATTTAAAGGGTAAAATTGAATTCCTTGAATTTTTTTATTAAAAGTAAATGGTAGAATAATTAAAATTAAAATTGATATTACTAAAGCAATCACTCCTCCTAATTTATTTGGAATAGATCGTAAAATTGCATAAGCAAATAAAAAATATCATTCTGGTTGAATATGTACTGGTGTTACTAAAGGATTAGCAGGAATAAAATTATCAGGGTCTCCTAATAGATAAGGATTAGTAAGTGTTAAAATAGTTAATAAGAATATTAAAATAATAAATCCAATTAAATCTTTAAATGTGAAAAATGGATGAAAAGGAATTTTATCTAGATTTCTGTTTAATCCTAAAGGATTATTAGATCCTGTTTGATGTAAAAATAATAAATGAATTATTGTTATTATTAAAATAATAAATGGTAATAAAAAATGAAATGTATAAAATCGAGTTAAAGTAGCATTATCTACTGCAAATCCACCTCAAATTCAATTAACAATTTTTATTCCTAAAGAAGGAATAGCAGATAATAAATTAGTAATTACAGTTGCTCCTCAAAAAGATATTTGTCCTCAAGGTAAAACATATCCTATAAATGCTGTTGCTATTAATAAAAATAGAATAATTACTCCTACTATTCATGTGTATTTTAAATTAAATGATTCATAGTAAATTCCTCGTCCAATATGTAAATAAATACAAATAAAAAAAAATGATGCTCCATTAGCATGTAAAGTACGAATTAATCATCCATAATTTACATTTCGGCAAATGTAATTAACTCTATAAAATGCTAATTCAATATTAGCTGTATAATATATTGTTAAAAATAATCCTGTTAAAATTTGAATAATTAAGCATAAAGCTAATAAAGATCCAAAATTTCATCATCTTGAAATATTAGATGGGGATGGAAGATCAATTAATGATCCATTAATAATTTTTAAAATTGGGTGATTTTTACGAATTGTTCTATAATTATTTATCATTAAAAATTTGAACGAATAGGTCCATAAAAAATATTAGTAATTTTTACTACTGCAATTAAAGTAATAAATAAATAGATAACTAATATTATTATAATTATAAAAGTTTGATTATTATATAATTTTCTTAAGTTAATTTTATTTTCATTATTAATAAATATAAAGTTTAAAAAATTATTTATATCTGAATTTATTGATAAATTTATTCAATAAATATTGTTTATTATAATAAATTGAATAAATATAATTAATAAAAAAATTAAAAAAAAAATTTTTTTTAAGTTAATATTTCTAATAAATAATTCATTAGATGCGATTCTAGATACATAAATAAATAATACTAATAATCCTCCTAAAAAAGTAATAAATAAAATATATGAAAATCAGTAAGTTTTAATAATTATTCCTGAAATTAAACAAGTTAATAAAGTTTGAATAAGAATTATTAAACCTATTGATAATGGATTATTAAGAGATAATATGAAAATAGAGATTATAATTATTAATGAAGAAAAAATTAATTTTGTAATTTCAAATCAAAGAATAGTTTAATAAAAATAATAATTTTGGAGATTATAGATAAAGAAATTCTTTTTCTTTGAAGTTTTTAAAGTAAATAACTTAATTTTGATTTACAAGACCAATGTTTTTTTTAAACTATAAAAACTTAATGATAATTATAAATATATGAATTATTTTTATTTTAATATTTTTTGTTGGAAATTTAATTTTTATTTCTAAACATAAGCATTTATTAATTGTTTTATTGAGTTTAGAATTTATTGTTTTAAGAATTTTTTTTTTTATACTAGTTTATATAAGTTCTATTGAAAATGATATATATATATTAATATTATTTTTAGTTTTTTCTGTGTGTGAAGGTGCTTTAGGTTTATCAATTTTAGTTTCAATAATTCGTACTCATGGTAATGATTATTTTCAAAGATTTAATTTATTATAATAATTACTAAATATAAAAGTTTAATGATAAAATTTTTAATAATAATAATTTTTATAATTCCTTTATGTTTTATAAAAAATATATTTTGAATGGTTCAAATAATATTATTTTTTATAATATTTTTATTTATAAATATAAGAATAAGTTTAAATTTTTATTGTAATTTAAGTTATATATATTCATGTGATATTTTATCTTATGGTCTAATTTTATTAAGAATTTGGATTTCTATTTTAATAATTATAGCTAGAGAAAATTTATATAAAATAAATTATTATCTAAATTTTTTTTTGTTTAATATTATTTTTTTATTAATTATATTATATTTAACTTTTTCTGTTATAAATATATTTATATTTTATTTTTTTTTTGAAGGTAGATTAATTCCTACTTTACTATTAATTATTGGTTGAGGGTATCAACCTGAACGTATTCAGGCAGGTATATATTTATTATTTTATACTTTATTTGTTTCTTTACCATTATTAATTGGTATTTTTTATGTTTTTAATGAAATAGATTGTATGATGATTTATTTTTTAAAATTTATAAATTTAAATATATATATATTATATTTTTCCATAATTTTAGCTTTTTTAGTTAAAATACCAATATATTTTGTTCATTTATGATTACCAAAGGCTCATGTTGAAGCTCCTGTTTCTGGTTCTATAATTTTAGCTGGTATTATATTAAAGTTAGGAGGTTATGGGTTATTACGTTTATTAATTTTTTTACAACAAATTAATTTAAAGTTAAATTATATTTGAATTGTAATTAGTTTAATTGGTGGATTTTATATTAGATTAAAATGTTTTTGTCAAGTTGATATTAAATCTTTAATTGCTTATTCTTCTGTTGCACATATAAGAATTGTTATTAGAGGAATTATAGTGATAAATTATTGAGGATTTGTTGGATCATATATTTTAATAATTGGTCATGGTTTATGTTCTTCAGGAATATTTTGTTTAGCAAATATTAATTATGAACGTTTACATAGTCGAAGATTATATATTAATAAAGGGATAATAAACTTTATACCTTCTATAAGATTATGATGATTTTTATTAATATCTTCTAATATAGCAGCTCCTCCTAGATTAAATTTAATAGGTGAAATTAGATTAATTAATAGAATAATAAGTTGATCATGATTGACTATAATCATGTTAATTATAATTTCATTTTTTAGTGCTGGTTATAGATTATATTTATATTCATTTGTTCAACATGGAAAATATTATTCTGGTATTTATAGATATTATACGGGAGTTTCTCGTGAATATTTAATATTAATATTACATTGATTACCTTTAAATATTTTAATTATTAAGATTGATTATACAATAATTTGATTTTATTTAAATAATTTAATAAAAATATTGATTTGTGGTGTCAAAAATATGAACTAATTCATTTTAAATTATTAATATAAAATATTCAATTTGTTTTATTTCTTTTATTTTTTTATTTTTAATAAGAATAATAAATTTTATTTTTATAATTTATTTTTTAATAAATAATATAGTATTATTTTTAGAATGGGAAATTATTTCTTTTAATTCTATAAGAGTTGTTATATCTATTTTATTAGATTGAATGTCTTTATTATTTATAATATTTGTTTTTTTAATTTCTTCTGTAGTCATTTATTATAGAAAAAGATATATAAGTTCTGAATTAAATTTAATGCGTTTTATTATTTTAGTTTTATTATTTGTTTTTTCTATAATAATATTAATTATTAGTCCTAATATTATTAGAATTTTATTAGGTTGGGATGGGTTAGGTTTAGTTTCGTATTGTTTAGTAATTTATTATCAAAATTTAAAATCATATAATGCTGGTATATTAACAGCTTTATCAAATCGAGTTGGTGATGTTTTTATTTTAATAGTTATTTCTTGAATAATAAATTATGGAAGTTGAAATTATATCTTTTATCTTGAATTTATAAATAATGATTGAGAAATAATAATAATTAGATCAATAATTATTTTAGCTGCTATAACTAAAAGAGCTCAAATTCCTTTTAGATCATGATTACCTGCTGCTATAGCAGCTCCTACACCTGTTTCTGCTTTAGTTCATTCTTCTACTTTAGTTACAGCAGGAGTATATTTATTAATTCGATTTAATATAATATTATTAGATACTTTTTTTTTAAAAATTTTATTATTATTATCAGGTTTAACTATATTTATAGCTGGTATTTCTGCCAATTATGAGTTTGATTTAAAAAAAATTATTGCTTTATCAACATTAAGACAATTAGGTTTAATAATAAGAATTTTAAGAATAGGTTTACCTGACTTAGCTTTTTTTCATTTATTAACACATGCTATATTTAAAGCTTTATTATTTATATGTGCTGGTGTAATTATTCACATAATAAATGATATACAAGATATTCGTTTTATAGGAGGAATTAGTTTTTATGTACCTTTAACTTCTTTATGCATAAATATTTCTAATATAGCTTTATGTGGGATTCCATTTTTAGCTGGATTTTATTCTAAGGATTTAATTTTAGAATTAGCTAGATTTAGAAATTTAAATTTAATAGTTTTTTTTTTATATTATGTTTCTACAGGATTAACTATATTTTATAGTTTTCGGTTAATAATGTATTTAATAATTAATGATTATAATTTAATAAGAATTTATAATTTATATGATGAAGATTATACCATAATAAAAAGTATATTTGTTTTATTATTTATAAGAATTATTAGAGGAAGTTTTTTAAGTTGAATAATTTTTTCTTATCCTTACATAATTTATTTACCTTTTAATTTAAAAATAATAGTAATTTATGTTAGTTTAATTGGAGGTATTTTAGGTTATTTAATTAGAACTATAAAAATTTATTCTTTAAATAAGTTTATTATATCTTATAATTTAAGAAATTTTTTATGTATGATATGATTTATACCAAATTTAAGTACTTATGGTTTAACATATTATTTTCTTAATTTTGGTCAAAATTTATTAAAAACTGTTGATATAGGGTGAAGAGAATATTATAGAGGGTTTGGTATAATAAAAATTATAAAAAATTATTCTATAATTTATAGAATTTTTCAAATAAATAATTTTAAAATTTATTTATTTAGATTTGTTATTTGAATAATAATAATTTTATTTATTTATTTTATTATTAATTAATTTAAATAGCTTATAATTAAGAGCATAATATTGAAGATATTAGGGAGATATATTTATCTTTAAATATTTATAAAAAATAATTTTTTATTTTTACAATGAAAATGTAAAGTTTTAATTTAAACTATATAAATTATTTTTAATTAATAATAAGAAAGAAATATTAATGGAATTTAACCACTAAAAATTAAGTTAGCAGCTTAATTTTAATCTTTATATTTCTAAATTTAATTGGAATTAATATTCAATTTTATCATTAACAGTGATATACCTCTATTTTGGTTTCAATTAAAAATAAGGAGTAGTAATTACTCTTTCTTTTAAGTCGAAATTAAATGCAAAATTGCTTCTTATTTTAAGATAAATTGTTTATACAATATTTTTTGAATGCAAATCAAATGTTTTAAATAAACTATAATCCTTAATTTGTTCAATTTAATATATTTTGGTTTCATTCATGATATAAACCAATTAATAAAATTAAAATAAAAAAAAATCTAATTTTTGTTCAAAAAATAAAATTTACTAATTTAAATAAAGGAATAATTGGAAAAATTAAAGCAATTTCTACATCAAAAATTAAAAAAATTACAGTAATTAAAAAAAAATGTAAGGAAAATGGAATTCGTGCTGATGATTTTGGATCAAATCCACATTCAAATGGTGAGCATTTTTCTCGATCTATATAGGTTTTTTTTGATAATAAAATAGATAAAAATATTATAATATTTGAAACAATTATAATAATTAAAAAAATATTTGTTATTAAAATAATTATTTATATTAAAAAATTTTAAACTTTTTGATTGGAAGTCAAATATACTAAATATATTATATAAATAATTAGTTTCCTCATCAATAAATTGAAATATAAAGGAATAATCAAACTACGTCTACAAAATGTCAATATCAAGCAGCTGCTTCAAATCCAAAATGATGATTTCTTGAGAAATGATTATTTAAATGTCGAATTAGACAAATTAATAAAAATAATGTTCCAATAATAACATGTAATCCATGGAATCCTGTTGCTATAAAAAAAGTTGATCCATAAATTCTATCTGCAATAGTAAAAGGAGCTTCATAATATTCATAAGCTTGAAGAATTGTAAAATAAATTCCTAGAATAATTGTAATAAATAATCCTTGTGTTATTTGAGAATTATTATTTTCTATAATAGCATGGTGGGCTCATGTTACTGAAATTCCTGATCTAATTAAAATAATAGTATTAAGAAGGGGAATTTGGAATGGATTAAATGGAATAATTCTTGTCGGTGGTCAGATAGCTCCAATTTCAATATTAGGGGCAAGACTTCTGTGGAAAAAAGCTCAAAAAAAAGATACAAAAAAGAATACTTCTGATACGATAAATAAAATTATTCCTCAACGAAGACCTTTTGTGACTAAAATTGTATGTTTACCTTGAAAAGTTCCTTCTCGGCAAATATCTCGTCATCATTGATATATAGTTAAAATAACAATTAAATATCCTAAAATTAATAAATTTATATTAAAATTATGAAATCATTTTACTATACCTGTAACTAAAACTATAACTCCAATTGCTCCAGTTAAAGGTCAAGGACTATAATCTACTAAATGAAATGGATGATTAAAGTTGTTTTTCATTAATTTACTTCTCTAGAATATAAAGTAGATAGAATTGCAATAACATAGGATTGAATAACCGCAACTGCTGATTCTAAAATTAATAATAAAATTTGAATTAAAATTAATAAAATAATAAAATAAGATCTTATACTAGTTCCTGTATTTCTTAATAAAGTTATTAATAAATGTCCTGCAATTATATTAGCTGTTAGTCGAACGGCTAAAGTTCCAGGACGAATAATATTTCTAATAGTTTCAATTAAAACTATAAAAGGTATTAAAACTGATGGAGTTCCTTGGGGAATCATATGGATAAATATATGTTGGGAGTTATTAATTCATCCATAAATTATAAATCTTAATCATAGGGGTAGGGAAATTGATAAAGATAAGGTTAAATGACTTGTTCTTGTAAAAATATATGGAAATAATCCTAAAAAATTATTAAATAAAATAAAAGTAAATATGGAAATAAAAATAAAAGTTGATCCTTGAAAATAATTGTTTTTTAATAAAGTTTTAAATTCATTATGAAGTTTTATAAGAATAAAATTTCAAAAAAAAAAATGACGATTAGGAATTAATCAAAAAGAATAAGGAATAAATATAATTCCTAAAATTGTTCTAATTCAATTAAATGGAATATTAAATAAATTAGTTGAAGGATCAAAAATTGAAAATAAATTACTTATCATTTTCAATAAAAATTTTTTAATTTAATATTTAAATTATTTAATTTTTTATTATTATTATTATTTTGGTAAATGTAATAATTTATAATATTAAAAATTAAATAAATTAATAAAAAAAAAAAAAAAGAAATTAATCAATTAATTGGTATTATTTGAGGAATAAAAGAATATTACATTAAGTAATAATTTAAATTTGACATATTTATGTTATATTTTTAACTAATTCTTTATCATTAGAAGTAAATGCTAATTTACTATAAAATGGTTTAAGAGACCAGTACTTGCTTTCAGTCATCTAATGAAGAAGAATAATTATTAATTCAATTAATAAAATTTTTAATTGAAATTCTTTCAATTACAATTGGTATAAAACTATGATTAGCTCCACAAATTTCTGAACATTGTCCATAAAAAATTCCAGGACGATTAATAAAAAAATTAGTTTGATTTAAACGTCCTGGATTAGCATCTACTTTTACTCCTAATGAAGGAACAGTTCAAGAATGAATAACGTCAGTTGCGGTAATAAGAATTCGAATTTGATTATTTATTGGTAGAACAATTCGATTATCTACATCTAATAGGCGGAAACTGTTAGGTTGAAGATCATTAATTGGGATTATATAAGAATCGAATTCAATATTATGAAAATCAGAATATTCATAACTTCAATATCATTGATGTCCAATTGATTTTAGTGTAATTAAAGGGTTATTTAATTCATCTAATAAATATAATAAACGTAAAGAAGGTAAGGCAATAAAAATTAAAGTAATTGCTGGTAAAATAGTTCAAATTAATTCAATTATTTGACCTTCAAGAAGAAATCGATTAATATATTTATTAAATAAAAGTCTTAATATTAAATATCCAACTAAAATTGTAATTATAATTAAAATAATTAAAGTATGATCATGAAAAAAAATAATTTGTTCTATTAAAGGGGATGCTCTATTTTGTAAGTTAAGATTAGATCATGTTGCCATTTCTAAAAAAAGGATAATCCTTTATAAATGGGGTTTAAATCCATTACATATAATCTGCCATATTAGAATAAATTACTTAAAATAGGCAATTCATTATATGAATGTTCAGCAGGAGGTAAATTTTGATATCATTCAATAGAAGAAGATAAATTTAAGGTAAATAAAGCAATTCGTTGATTAATTATAGATTCTCAAATAATAATTAATATTAATATTACTGCTAATAATGAAATATATGAACCTAAAGATGAAATAATATTTCAAGAAATATAAGAATCAGGATAATCTGAATATCGTCGTGGTATTCCTGCTAGTCCTAAAAAATGTTGTGGAAAAAACGTTAAATTAACTCCAATAAATATAATAAAAAATTGAATTTTTAATATATAAGGATTTAAAGATAATCCTGTAAATAATGGGTATCAATGAATAAATCCACCTATAATAGCAAATACAGCTCCTATAGAAAGAACATAATGAAAATGGGCTACTACATAATAAGTATCATGAAGTGTAATATCAATAGAAGAATTTGATAAAATTACTCCTGTTAATCCTCCTACAGTAAATAAAAATACAAATCCTAATCTTCATAAAATAGAAGGGGAATAATTAATTTGAGTTCCATGAAAGGTAGCTAATCAACTAAAAATTTTAATTCCTGTTGGTACAGCAATAATTATAGTAGCTGAAGTAAAATAAGCTCGAGTATCAATATCTATTCCTACTGTGAATATATGATGAGCTCAAACAATAAATCCTAATAAACCAATAGCTAATATAGCATAAATTATCCCTAAACAACCAAAGGTTTCCTTTTTTCCACTTTCTTGGGAAATAATATGGGAAATTATACCAAATCCTGGTAAAATTAAAATATATACTTCTGGATGGCCAAAAAATCAAAATAAATGTTGATATAAAATTGGATCTCCTCCTCCTGCAGGATCAAAAAATGAAGTATTTAAATTACGATCAGTTAAAAGTATAGTAATAGCTCCTGCTAGAACTGGTAAAGATAATAATAATAAAAATGCTGTAATACCAACAGCTCAAATAAATAAAGGTATTTGATCAAATGATAAATTATTTAGTCGTATATTAATAATTGTAGTAATAAAATTAATAGCTCCTAAAATTGAAGAAATACCAGCTAAATGTAGGGAGAAAATAGCTAGATCTACTGATCTTCCTCCATGGGCAATATTAGATGAAAGTGGGGGATAAACTGTTCATCCAGTACCTGCTCCGTTTTCTACAATTCTTCTTGAAATTAATAAAGTTAATGATGGGGGGAGAAGTCAAAAACTTATATTATTTATTCGTGGGAAAGCTATATCAGGAGCTCCTAATATTAAAGGAACAAGTCAATTTCCAAATCCTCCAATTATAATAGGTATTACTATAAAGAAAATTATAATAAAAGCATGAGCTGTAACAATAGTATTATAAATTTGATCATCTCCAATTAAAGATCCTGGGGTTCCTAATTCGGCACGAATTAATAATCTTAAAGATGTTCCTACTATTCCTGCTCAAATTCCAAAAATAAAATATAATGTTCCAATATCTTTATGATTTGTTGAATAAAGTCATTTTCGCAAATAAATAAAATGGCTGAGTTATAAGCGATAAATTGTAAATTTATTAACGAGAATTATTCTCTTTTATTAAGCTTTATATTCAAAAATGATATAAAATTGCAAATTTTAAGGAATAGAAATTTCTATTAAGGCTTAAAGAAAATATTCTTTATAAATAATTTTGAAGATTATTAGTTTAAATTAACTTAAAACCTTAATAAAAAAAAAAGGTACTTAAACAAATTCCTCTAATTGAAATGAAAGAAAAAAAATTAATTAATAAAAAGTAATTATTTTTAATAAAAATTTTAAATCATTTTATTTTTAAATAATTAAATATAAAAGCTGAATAAATAATACGAATATAAAAAAATAATATAATTAATCTTATTATAATAAAAATAAATGTTAAAAGGTATAAGTTATTATTAATTAAAAAATTAATAATAATTCATTTTGGAAAAAATCCAATAAAAGGTGGTAATCCACCTAAAGATAAAAAATTAATTATTAAGTTAATTTTAATAAAAGAATTTATATTATTAATAAACAATTGATTGATAAAAAAGACATTAAAAATATAAAATATAAAACATATAATTCTAATTATGAATGAATAAATAAATAAATAAAAAAATCATAAATTTTCTCTAATTATAATTGCTATAATTATTCAACCTAAATTATTAATTGATGAAAAAGCTAATAATTTAGGTAATGAAGTTTGATTAAGACCTCCAATTGCTCCAATGATAACATTAAAAATAACAATAAATAATAAAAAATTTATATTAAAATAATAAGATAATAAAATTATTGGGGTAATTTTTTGTCAAGTTATTAAAATAAATCTATTAAATCAAGATAATCCTTCAATAATATTGGGGAATCAAAAATGAAATGGAGTTCTTCCTATTTTTATAAGTAATGAAGAATTTAATATAATAGTAATAAAATTATTTATTTCAAAATTTTTTAATAAAATTATTTTAATTAAAATTGTAAATAATAAATTAATAGAGGCGATAGATTGTGTAAGAAAGTATTTTAAAGATGCTTCAGTGGATAATAAGTTATTAGAATTAGAAATTAGGGGGATAAATCTTAAGAGATTAATTTCTAAACCAATTCAACATCCAAATCAAGAATTTGAAGAAATAGAAATTAATGTGCTAAATATTAAAATAAATAAGAAAAATATTTTATTTGAATTAAAAAAAATTTAAATTAAAGTGAATACTTTTTTTAGAATTAAAAATTCAATATATAAATATATTTTAGTGTAAGATGCACAATAGTTTTTGATACTATTAGATATAGTTTAATTCTATAAAATATAATAAAGGTAAAATATTTACTTAATTTATCCTATCAGAATAATCCTTTAATCAGGCACTTTATTTTTAAAAAAAAGGATAATCCTTTATAGTTGGGGTATGAGCCCAAAAGCTTAATTTAGCTTATTTTTAATAAATATTATTTATTATTATAAGAAAAATTATTACAAATGGTTCAATTATATATATGAAAGTTAAATTTATTTAATTTACATATATATATATATATATATTAAATTTTTAATTAATTAATATTTATATATATATATTTAAATATTTAATTAATTAATATAATTTTAATACAATAACTTAATTGTAAGAAAATTATTATTAATTATATTAATATATTGTAATTTTTACGAATATATATTGCTTATTCTTAAAATAATGTTTTTATTATGAATATTATAAAGAGAAAGAAAAAGAAATTATTAATTGTTTAATAACTAACAATAAATATTTTAATATAAAAAAAAAAAAAAAAAAATCTATTTAACAAAATCTACATATAATATAAATTTTTATAGTTTAATAATTTTATTATAAGTTTATTTTACATATAAATTTTAGTGTTAATTTTAAATTATTTAA